AAATCCAAGAATCCGGATTGAATTCTCGTGTCGTAAGAAAAAAAAAAGAATTTGGCAAGAATAAATTTTTTTATTGAACGTGTTGATTCATATTTATTTTTACTACTTTCTCATATATATTTTATCATATTCTATTCATTTTTATTTTATTTTTATTCGACCCTCCCGGAGTTCATTCTCCGGGCAACTCCCTTTAACCGGTGGATTCCTTTCAACTTACTTCTTTTATGATCTCATTGGAAATCATATAAAGACAATTCCTATTTGATATAGCTATTTGTGCAAGTATTTTACGATTAAGAAGCAACTGTCTCTTGTACAGATCATTTATTAATCTACTATAACTATAGCATACCCCCCTTTCACGAATTGCTGCATTTATTCGAGTGATCCACAAACGACGAAAATTTATTTTTTGCTTATCCCTATCCCGATGAGCCGAAACCAAAGCTCTTATTTTTTGTTGAGTAATAGTTCGAGTAAGTCTTGAATGAGCCCCCCGAAAGCTTGATGCAAATAAACGAATTTTTGTTCTACGTCTCCGAGCGATATATCCCCGTCTAATTCTGGTCATTGAATAAATGAAACTTTAACGAATAACTAATAGATTTCCTTTCTTTTAGTTATTCTTTTGCCCCTTTCCTAGTATATTAATAACAAAACGGATTTTTCCAATGTATAAACTAAAAATTCCAATGGCTTTGGCTACTATAACCTTCCCAATCACTATTTTTTATTTTTTTCTAGGCATTTCACCTCGAAATACGAAATTGTACTATATATACTAGGTATTAAAAAAATAGCACTGATAAAGAAATAGTGGATTCCATCGTTTCTATGGTTACTTCTTAAACGGTGAGGTCTTCTCTATACACCGGAGCCTTTACTTCATTTAATCAATGTTATTGCTAACTTGTATAGTTCACATTCTTCGGCTCTACCCATGAATTATTCAGTAATAGGTCTTTCACAACGAGCTCTACCTATACAGTAACGGTATTTAATTATGAAGGTTGGCTGGGTAGCTGACCCTGTTAGTCCGTTCTTACAAGAGGCGTCTATGTTAACTAAGATTTCCTCCGCTTAATGGATAGCCATTTGCTACCAATGGAGAACTGCTTCTCATCTTGAATTGAGGTGAGTGGATTTACACCAATAGAAACCATAAATTTCATACACAATAAAAGGGATCTGATTCATTTTCTTATTTTTAGATAGGAAATGTAGTTCGTTTTTCCCTTCTATCCTATTTGATCATTGATATTCGAACATTGTTCTCTTTCCTTTGTTCTAGTTCATGATCTGAACGAGTCGCACATACACCCTAGTACATGTTCCTCGACGCTGAGGGCATCCCCGAAGCGCGGGGGATTTTGTGACATTTCTAATTGGCTGTCTTGTATTTCTAATAAGTTGTTTAATCGTTGGCATGTTGAATCATATACATAATGGGCTGGTTTAGATCGATCCTAACCGGATGATTTTGAATTACTTTTATTCAATAGATTCAATAGAAGAGTAAATAAAAGTCATAGAATATTAAACTCGGCAGGGTTAACTTCAAATCACGAATTGACGCGAAATACAGGCTATTGTCATTCAACCGCTACAAGATCAACAATCCCATAAGCTTGGGCCTCTGTTGCTGACATAAAAATATCTCTTTCCATGTCTTCGGATACAACCCATATGGGTTTGCCCGTTCTTTGTACATAAACCCTTGTCAGGGTTTCACGCAGTTTCAGCAGTTCTCCCACTTCCAGGATGAATTCTCCCGTTGCTACTTCAGAAAAAGAACCAGCAGGTTGATGGATCATTACCCTGATGATATAAGATAATAAAAGGTTTCTCTATTTCGCATGATGAGGGGAAGATAAAAGAAACATAAAAGAATAACAAGAAAAAAAGATAGAATTGAACAACCGTACGGGCATTATGCATTGCATACGGCTTTACAATAAAATTGACCCTTACCTTTCATCAAAGAAATAAAAAAATAGGATCGATCAGACCCCGGTCGGTAAATGATCAACTTACCACCCTTCCTTTCGGAGGAATTCAAAAATACTATGATGGCTCCGTTGCTTTATATATTTATTATATTTTTTTGTCTGTGATTTGTCTGTCATTCAGCAATCCCAAAGTTGCTTTTTTTTTTGATCAAATAAACTAAGGAAAAAAGAATCTTATTTTTTTTTTTCGCTCTATAAGTTAAGAGACCCCTGGTGTGAAAAAAAGTTTGTGACGCTGAACTGGACTTCCGATAATAAAATAGGAAATACCTTTTTCTCATATTACTCTCTCGATACATAATCTAATGTTTTGAAAACAAAATTCCTTATATCGAATTCAAAGTGCCATGCTATTATTACTTAATATTCATATTTCATATGGCGAAGGCATAGTCTTCTTTTTTCTCTCAAATAAAAGCCTCATTGGCGCCAAGCGTGAGGGAATGCTAGACGTTTGGTAATCTCTCCTCCGACCAGGATAAAAGATC